GAGGTTTGTTTGTTTATTGTTTGTCAGGTGGGTGGGAGTATGAGTGTTGGAGATATGGGCGGTGTGTGTGTTTAAGTAGGGTGATAAATTCAAGTAAATAAATAGTAAAAATTTAAAGGGGGTTGGATGTTTTGGGTAGGGTGGTTGGATATAGGTGGTCATGATGGTGGGTGGTTGAAGAAAGAAAAAAAGTTGTGTTTAAACAAAGTGATGCTTAGTGTAATGATTCGTAAATTAGGTGGTGGAGTTTGTTTGTTCGTAAGTGTTTGTAAGTGCTTGTAAGTGTTTGTTGGGGTGAGGGTTTGTTTTTTGGAATTTTCCTGGTTCGTTTTAAGACAATTGGAGTTTAAGTAAAGGTGTTAAAAGAGGAAGAAAAGTGAAGAATTATGTCCTGCGATCATTGACCGAATAGTCTCATAGTAGAGAGGTTGCGGGGATCCCATAACCAAGTGTAAAACAAAGTGCATCAGGGAAAAAGTGAGACCGAAATATACTTCAACCGTCGCATTAAGTAACCCCTGAGATTCAAACCGAATGCCCGGGTATGAGAGACAGTGTCCAACAACCGTTAATTAAGAAATACTGCGGGAAAGAGATGTGAAACGGGCATAACCGAATGGGGGAGCAAGTGCATCAGTGCGAAAATGAGACGAACCCACACCTGAAACCGTATCATTAATTTGTTCTAGAAGGCCAAAAAAGGGTTCGCTATGGATTGTATGTCCATGTCAACCAATTGTGTACCCATTGCACTGGAAATGTAGAGTGAGTTGACCCCAAAAAAGARAACCAAAGGCRAAGAGRCACTGGAGATGTCGCGATTACGAGGTAGGGAGTACCAGGATAGCGAACCAGATGACCCGATAGAAATGTAAGGTGAGTGAACCGATTTATGTGCCTGACCGAGGAACCAGAGGCGCAAAAGCGCAAGATGTGTAAGGGTGTAGGGGGAAAGAATGGACCTGACGCTGGGAAGGCCGAACCTTACTTACACCGGGTTGGTGATCTCTCGTGAGTAGTCAGACTAATAAATAACCGGGCTCCTGAAACGAGTCTTACGGGATAAGAAAGTTCCCGGGCCAATTATGGGCGGGGCCGATAAGTCCCTTGTACTAGAGCACTTCCGTATACTTTAGGCAGTTAATGTAAAGAGTCCCAGTGTATGGCTTGGAGCATTAAGTTCCTGTACTAGAGCACTTCCGTATACTCAACCAGTAAAGTTAAAGGTAGCGGTACTTTGACCTGAACCATAAAGCTTGCTTATCATCAATCATGGAGTTTTCCAGCCCTTGGGGTAGAACCGAGCGGTACCATGGTTTAATCCGATAATACAATATATGTTATTAGAGCATGAATTATTTAGTCTTTGGTGGTTTAATATAATGTCTAGGGCATAATTATTAAATGCACGATATACATAGCCTAGAGCTAAGTAAATAACCCCACGGTTTAAAGAGTGGGGGGGTAGGGGGGGCTACCCTGAGGGCGTGGGGTTCTTGTAGTTGAGATAACAACGATGGTTTTTCAGACCATAGGTCTTGGTTAGGTCCAAGTAAGAATATTATGATTTATTTTTTGGTATTTTTGGGGATTAGTTTTGTTTTGGCGTCATTGTTGGTGGCGTCCAACCCCTCTCCTCATTACGGGGTTGTTGGGTTGATTTTTGGGTCTGTTGTGGGGTGTGGGTGGCTAGCAAGTTTAGGGGCTTCTTTTGTGTCTCTGGTGCTTTTTATGGTGTATTTAGGTGGGATGTTAGTGGTTTTTGTGTATTCTGTTTCGTTGGCAGCTGATCCGTTTCCTCAGGCTTGAGGGGGTTGGCACGTTATGGGGTATGTTTTGGGGTTTGTGCCTGCTGGTGTGGGGCTTGTTGTTTGGGGATGGGGTGGAGGGTTTAAGGTGGATACTGTTGACAGTGTTGGGGTACTCTTTGCTCGGTTGGACTTTAGCGGGGTGGCTTTGTTCTACTCCTGCGGGGCTGGTGTGTTTTTGATAGCCGGTTGGGGGCTGTTGTTGACTCTGTTTGTTGTGCTAGAACTTGTGCGAGGTTTATCTCGGGGGGTTATTCGGGCAGTTTAGGGTCAGAGAATAGTTTAATGTAAAATGCCAGCTTTGGGAGTTGGTGATGGAGGTTTAGTCCTCTTTTTCTGATAAGAACTCTAAGAAGTGGTAGCCTTCTTCTTTTGGTTTACAAGACCAATGTTTTTTATAAACTATTAGAGTTTAGTTGAGGATTTTGTTTTCTAGGAAGGAGGTGGTGGGGAGTAGGATTAGGATGATGGTGAAGTAGGTTAGTGAAGCTAGTTGTCCGATGATGATGAAGGGGTGTTCTACTGGTTGGCTTCCAATCCATGTTAGAATAAATAGGTTGGCAGCTAGTGCTCAGAATAGGAGTTGGGACATAGGGCGAAAGGTTATAGCTCGTTGTTTGGATTTATGTAGCAGGGGGCTTAAGAATAGGACTAGTACGGAGGCGGCTAGGGCCAAGACGCCCCCTAGTTTGTTGGGGATTGAGCGTAGAATTGCATATGCAAAGAGGAAGTATCATTCTGGTTTGATATGTGGGGGGGTTACTAGGGGGTTTGCTGGGGTGAAGTTTTCAGGGTCTCCTAGTAGGTTGGGGGAGAATAGGGCGAGGGTGGTGAGTAGGGATAGCATAATTGTGAACCCTAACAGGTCTTTTAAGGAGAAATAAGGGTGGAATGGAATTTTGTCACAGTTTGAGGAGATACCTAAGGGGTTATTTGATCCTGATTCGTGCAAGAAGGTTAGATGAATAAGGACTAAGCTAGCGATTATGAATGGGAGGAGGAAATGTAGGGTGAAGAATCGGGTTAGGGTGGGGTTATCTACAGAGAATCCACCTCAGGCTCATTCTACTAGGGTGTGGCCGATGTAGGGGATGGCGGAGAATAGGTTTGTGATTACTGTAGCCCCTCAGAAGGATATTTGACCTCAGGGCAGAACGTAGCCAACAAAGGCTGTGGCTATGAGGGTAAGTAGAAGGATGATGCCTGTATTTCAGGTTTCTTTGTATAGGTATGAGCCGTAGTAGAAACCTCGGGCAATGTGGAGGTAAATGCAGATGAAGAAGAATGAGGCTCCGTTTGCATGGAGGTTTCGGATTAGTCAACCATATTGTACGTTTCGGCATATATTAGCCACGGATGAGAAGGCTAAGGAGGTATCTGCAGTGTAGTGGGCGGCTAGGAGCAGGCCAGTTAGGATTTGTGTTGTTAGGCAGATTCCTAGAAGGGATCCGAAGTTTCATCAGGCTGAAATGTTTGAGGGGGTTGGTAGGTCGATTAGAGAGTTGTTTACTATTTTTAGAAGGGGGTGGTGTTTTCGTAGGTTGGGGGCCATTAGGTTTTGGGTTATAGTAGTAATAGGATGATTAGGATAGATAGTGCAAATGATCCTAAATAGGCTTTGATCAGTCCTTTGTGTAGTGTGGTAGAGGTTTTGGTTGCCATGGTTTGTAGGTTGGCAAGTCCTTCTGGTCCTATTTTTTTATATCAGAACAGATCGATTAGGTGGTTGGCAATTTTTTGTCCTGAGTTTAATAGGGCTGTGGAGCTTGGTCGGTGGGCTAGGGGGTTAAAGTACCCTAGTGTTAGGGAGAAGTTTGAGTAAGGATTTTGTTTGGGTTGGGTCAGAGTGTGGATAGTGGCTGTGAGTTCTAAGGCGAGGATGATGCCTGTAGCTGTTACTAGGATGGCGGTGGTCTTTGTTAGCAGGGGTATTGTCATTGGTGGGATTTGTGTTGGGGTTATGTATGATGTGATTAGTAGACCAACTATGATGCTCCCTAGAGCTAAACGAGTGATTGGGTTAATGATTTGTGGGTTGTTTTCGTCCATTGGAGTGATTGTTGGTGTTCGGGTGAATTTTGTTTGTACTAGAAGGATTATTCGTAGGCTGTATGTGGCGGTGAAGGCTGTGGCGAGTAGTGTTAAGGTCAGGGCTCAAGCATTTAGGTGAGAGGTGTTTAGGCTTTCAATGATGAGATCTTTTGAGAAGAATCCTGCCAGGAAGGGGGTTCCTATTAATGCTAAGTTTCCAATTGTTAAACAGGAGGTGGTTGTTGGAAGTATTTTTTGCAAGCCCCCTATTTTTCGGATATCTTGTTCTCCGCCTAGGCTGTGGATGATTGATCCTGAACATAGGAATAGTATGGCTTTGAAGAAGGCGTGGGTTGAGATGTGTAGGAAGGCTAGTTGCGGGAGGTTTAGTCCGATGGTGACTATTATTAGCCCTAGCTGGCTAGATGTGGAGAATGCAATGATTTTTTTGATGTCATTTTGTGTGAGGGCACAGGTAGCAGCAAATAGTGTGGACATGGCGCCTAGGCAGAGGCATAGTGTGAGGGCAGTTTTGTTGTTAGTGAGTAGAGGGTGAGTTCGGATTAATAAGAAGATTCCAGCAACTACTATTGTGCTTGAGTGTAGTAGGGCTGAGACAGGGGTGGGGCCCTCTATGGCAGCGGGTAGTCATGGGTGGAGGCCGAATTGGGCAGATTTTCCTGTGGCAGCTAGGATGAGGCCTAGTAGGGGGAGTGTTGGGGTTTTTGTGGGGGAAAATATTTGTTGTATCTCTCAGGAGTTTAAGGTGGAGGCAAGTCATGCCATGCTTAGGATAAGTCCGATGTCTCCAATCCGATTGTAGAGCACGGCTTGTAAGGCTGCTGTGTTGGCCTCTGCCCGTCCATGTCATCAGCTGATGAGTAGAAAGGATATGATGCCGACTCCTTCCCAGCCAATGAAGAGCATGAAGATGTTGTTGGCGATGGTTAGTGTGAGCATTGCGATTAGGAATGTTGTTAGGTAGGAAAAGAATTTTGTAATATGTGGGTCAGATGCTATGTAGTATGTCGAGAATTGCAGGATAGATCATGTTACGAATAATGCAATGGGGAAGAATAGGAGGGAGTATTGATCTATTTTGAAGCTGAGTGGGATTTTGAAGTTTATGGTGAATTTTCATTCTCAGTAAGAGGTGATGCTTTCTAACCCTGAGTATGTGAAGAGTGTTATTGGTGCTAGGCTGATTAGGAAGGCGGTTTTGATGGTTAAGGTAATGGTTTTGGGGGAGTTTTTGAAGGTTTTTAGGAGGATAGGAAGGAGTGTAGGGGTTAGGATAGTTGTTAGTGTGAGTAGTGTGAGTGTGTTGAGGAGTAGGGCTATTTCCACTACTTTTACTTGGATTTGCACCAAGATGGGTGGCTCCTAAGACCAGTGGATTGCTGTTATCCTTTAAAAGTAAGGGGGCTGAGGTTTTAGACTCAGATACAGGAATTAGCAGTTCTTGTTGGTTGAACCTCCCCTCGGCAGGTAAGAAGAGTCTAACTTCTATTTTTAGGGTCACAGTCTAATGTTTGGTTTAAACTATACTTGCATGAGAGGGGTCCGGAGATTAGTTCAGGTTTTAGGATTAGGAGGAGTGTGGGGAGGAGGTGTAGGGTCATCAGTAAGTGTTCTCGTGTAGTGGAGCTTTGAAGTGTTGTGATGTGAGGGGGGAGGACTCCTCGTTGGGTTATTGTAAGCATGGATAGTGTGTATGAGGCGGTTAGTAAGGTGGCAGCCCCAGTTAAGATGATTGTTGGGGGGGATCAGTTGAATAGTGTGATTATGATGCTTAGTTCTGCTATTAGGTTTGTGGTGGGGGGCAGGGCTATGTTTGTTAGGTTGGCTAATAATCATCAGGTAGCTATTAGGGGGAGGAGTGGTTGTAGTCCTCGAGTTAGTAGGAGGATGCGGCTGTGCGTGCGTTCGTAGTTTGTGTTGGCTAAGCAGAATAGCATTGAGGAGGTTAGGCCGTGGGAGATTATAAGGATTATAGCTCCTGAAAAGGATCAGTGGGTTTGGATTATACATGCAGCAATGACTAGGCCTATGTGGCTTACGGAGGAGTAGGCAATGAGTGATTTTAGGTCAATTTGACGTAAGCAAATGGAGCTGGTTATTAGGGCCCCTCATAAGGCGAGGGTGATGAATGGGTAGTGAAGGAGGTTGTTTGTGGGGGGGCTTGTTAGGTGGGTAATGCGCATGATGCCATATCCGCCGAGTTTAAGGAGGAGGGCGGCGAGTAGTATTGATCCTGCGATTGGGGCTTCTACATGGGCTTTGGGTAGTCATAGGTGAAGTCCGTAGAGAGGTGCTTTTACTATGAAGGCTATGAGGAGGGCGATGTTTAGGAGGAGGGGGGATCAGTGTTTGGTTGAGATGGGTTGTGGGGTGTGAGGGTGAAGTTTTAGAGCGGGGAAGTGGAGGGTGCCCGTTTGTGAATGTAGATATAGGATTGCAATTAGGAGGGGGAGGGAGCTGATGAGGGTGTAAAAGAGAAGGTAGATGCCTGCACTTAGGCGTTCCGGTTGGTTTCCTCACCGTGTGATTAAAATTAGTGTGGGGATTAAGGTTGCTTCGAAGGAGATGTAGAATATTATAAGTTCTGTAGTTGAGAAGGCTAGAATGATAAGAGGTTGCACTGTGACTAGGGTTGCTGTGAAGATCTGTTTTCGTGTTGGTGGCTCGTGTTGTAGATGATTTTGACTTGCTAAGATTATAAGGGGCGTAAGTCAGCAGGATAGGACTAGTAGCGGGGAAGATACTTGGTCGATGCCTGTATATTGAGTGAGGTTTTTGTATGGGTAGTACGAGGGTGTTAGTCATTGTAGACTTAGGGTGGCGATTAATAGACTATGTGTTGTGGTGTTTGTTCATATGAGTTTTGGGGGCGAGAGGAGAGTTGTTGGAAGTAGTATTAGAGTTGGTAAGATGATTTTTAGCATTGTAGGAGGTTTAGGTTTTGTAAGTGATCAGAGCCGTGGGTTCGTGTAGAGGCTACTAGTAGTGCTAGTCCAGTACCTGCCTCACATGCAGAAAATGTTAGTATGAGGATTGGTGTGAGGGAGGAGGAGGGTGCTTGGTTTTCGATTGGTCATGTTGATAGGGCGATGTATATCGATAGTATTATGCTCTCTAGGCAGAGTAGGGCAGAGATAAGGTGTACTCGGTGAAAGGCCAGCCCTAGGCTACTTAGGGTGAACGCTGAGCAGAAGCTTAGGCGGAGGAATGACATGAAGAAAGTCATAGGGTGGACTATGGTTTGTTGAGTCGAAATCAACTGTCTTGTTTTTAGACTAACTCTCTTATTCTGCCCATTCTAGTCCTCCCTGGGCTCATTCGTAAATTAGTCCTAGGGTTAGTAGGAGGATGATAGTAGAGGCTCAGATTAGGGTGACGGTTGGGTGTTTTAGTTGGGTAGCTCATGGTAGGGGCAGTAGGAGGGCAATTTCTAGGTCAAATAGGAGGAATAGGATGGCTACTGAGGAAGAATCGGATGGAGAATGGAAGTCGAGCAGATCCTAGGGGGTCGAATCCACATTCGTAGGGTGATAGTTTTTCTGAGTCTGGGGTTATTTGGGTGAGTCAGAAGTTTAGTGTGGTTAGGGTTATGCTAAGGATAATGGAGGAGGTAAGTATGAATATGATTATGTTTATTGCTCTTCTCTGGGGTTGTACCAGATTCTAGAGATTGGAAGTCTATTGTAATGGATATACTAGAAGAGCAAGATCCTCATCAGTAGATGGTTAAGTAGAGGAACAATCAGATAACGTCTACGAAGTGTCAGTATCAGGCGGCTGCTTCGAACCCGAAGTGGTGACCCGGTGTGAAGTGGAATTTAATTAGTCGTAAGAGGCAGATCAGTAGGAAGGAAGATCCAATTATAACGTGAAGTCCATGGAATCCTGTAGCTACGAAGAAAGTTGATCCATAAACGCTATCAGCGATTGAGAAGGGTGCTTCATAGTACTCTGTTGCTTGTAGGATGGTAAAGTATAAGCCTAATAAGATGGTGAGGGTTAGTGCTTGGGTGGCTTGTTTTTGGCCTCCTTCGGTGATGCTATGATGTGTTCAGGTGACGGTGACTCCAGAGGCTAGGAGGATTGCTGTGTTTAGTAGTGGCACTTCTAAGGGGTTTAGGGGTGTAACTCCAGTTGGGGGTCATTGGTTTCCTAGTTCTGGGGTGGGTGCTAGGCTAGAGTGGAAGAAGGCTCAGAAGAAGCCAAGAAAGAAGAACACTTCTGATGTAATGAAGAGGATTATTCCATATCGAAGGCCTTTTTGTACTGTTGGTGTGTGGTGGCCTTGGAATGTCCCCTCTCGTACAATATCTCGTCATCATTGGAGTATGACTATGAGGATTGATACCAGTCCGAGGGTTAGGAGGTGCGAGGAGTTATAGTGGAATCACATAATTAGTCCTGATGTGGTGAGCAGGGCAGCAGTTGCTCCGAAGATGGGTCATGGGCTGGGGTCTACTATGTGGTAGGAGTGTGCTTGGTGGGCCATTAGATGTTTTCTTGTAGATAGAGGCTTAATAAGAGGACGAATACGTAAGCCTGGATTATAGCTACTGCTACTTCTAGGATTGTCAGTAGGAGGAGGACTGTGGTAGTGAGGGCGGATACTGTAGGTATGATGGGGAGTAGTGTGATGGTAGCTGTTGAGATGAGTTGGATGAGTAGGTGCCCTGCAGTGAGGTTGGCTGTAAGGCGGACCCCTAAGGCTAGAGGGCGGATCAGTAGGCTGATGGTTTCAATAATGATTAGGGCCGGGATTAGTGGGGTAGGTGTGCCTTCGGGTAGAAGGTGTCCTAGGGAGATTGTGGGTTGATTTCGTAGGCCTGTGAGCAGGGTTGCAAGTCATAGTGGAAAGGCAAGGGCTATGTTTATTGATAGTTGGGTGGTTGGGGTGAATGTATAGGGTAGTAAGCCTAGGAGGTTGATTGTCAGTAGTAGTATTATTAGTGATGTGAGGATAATGGCTCATTTGTGGCCCGGTTTGTTTAATGGGGTTATAAGTTGTTTGGTGATTATGTTAATGGTTCATAGTTGTAAGGTGGATAGGCGGTTAGTGATTCATCGGTTGTTGGGTATGGGGAGGAGGAGGGTAGGTAATAGTATTGAGAGGAAGATTAGTGGGACTCCTAGGAGATATGGGCTTGAGAATTGGTCGAAGAAGGTTAGGATCATGGTCAGGCTCAGGGGTGGTTTTTGGCGGTTACGGGCGCCTTATTGATGGGGGGGTTTGTTGAGGTAAAGGATAATGTCTTGGGTTGGAAGATTAGGGAGAATGTGAGTCATGATATGATTATAATGAAGAGTCAGGGGCTAGGGTTTAGTTGAGGCATGTCATTAAGGAGGGGGGAGGGTTCCCTCTTTATCTAGCTTAAAAGGCTAGTGCTGGTACATAGCTTCTTAATGATTAGGAGGTTAGTAGGGAGGATCAGGCTTCGAAGTGGCCGAGGGGGGTGGATTCTACTACGATGGGCATGAAGCTGTGGTTAGCCCCGCAGATCTCTGAGCATTGGCCGTAAAAGATTCCTGGGCGAGTGGTAATGAATGATGTTTGGTTAAGTCGTCCTGGAATGGCGTCGGTTTTTACTCCCAGTGTGGGGACAGTTCATGAGTGGAGTACGTCGTCGGCGGTAATGATGATGCGGATTGGGGATTCTATTGGGATGATTACGCGGTGGTCGACTTCTAGGAGTCGGAAGTGGCCGGGCAGGAGGTCTGTTGTGGGGGTCATGTAGGAATCAAATGAGAGGTCTTTGAAGTCCGTGTACTCATAGGATCAGTATCATTGGTGTCCGATGGCTTTCAAGGTTAGGTCTGGCTCGTCGAGTTCGTCTATTATGTATAGGATCTGCAGGGATGGGAGGGCTAGTAGGATAAGGACGATGGCTGGTAGAATTGTTCAGATTAGCTCAATTTCTTGAGCGTCAACGGCGGTTGAGGATAGTTTTTCCTTTAGCATAAGTGTGAGTAGGTAGAGTACAAGGCTACAGATTATTAGGGCGACTATTAGGGCGTGGTCGTGGAATTCGATCAGTTCTTCTATGATTGGGGATGAGGCATCTTGGAATCCTAGTTGTGAGGGGTTGGCCATGTAGGGGTGTACAGGGTTTTCACCTGTAGTTTGGCTTTGACAGGGCCATGTAATTAGTTTACTAACGCCCCTATAGGGGAGAGAGAAGCATAAGTGGTTTAGTATGCGGCTGGCTTGAAACTAGTGTATGAGGGTTCGACTCCTTCCTCTCTTGTACTTGGACGAAGGCAGGTTCTTCGAAGGTGTGGTATGGGGGTGGGCAGCCGTGGATTCACTCAACGTTGGTTGGGGTTAGTTCTGGCTGTACAACTTTTCGTTTAGAGGCAAAGGCCTCTCAGATAATGAAGGTTAGTATAATTACAGCTGTTATTGAAATTAGGGATCCAATAGACGATAGGGTGTTTCATAATGTATAGGCGTCTGGATAGTCGGAGTATCGTCGTGGCATACCTGCTAGCCCTAGAAAGTGTTGGGGGAAGAAGGTAAGGTTTACACCTGTGAATATAACTCCAAAGTGTGCTTTGGCCCATGTTTGGTTTAAGGTGTACCCTGTGAATAGGGGGAATCAGTGGGTGAGTCCTGCTAGGATGGCAAAGACAGCACCTATTGATAAGACATAGTGGAAGTGTGCTACTACATAGTATGTGTCGTGTAGGGCAATGTCTAGTGAGGAGTTTGCTAGGACGATTCCTGTAAGGCCTCCGATGGTGAACAGGAAGATGAATCCGAGGGCTCATAATATAGGGGGGTCCCATTTGATGGTCCCCCCATGTAGCGTAGCTAGTCAGCTGAAAACTTTAATTCCTGTTGGAATGGCGATGATTATGGTGGCGGATGTGAAGTATGCTCGAGTGTCTACGTCTATTCCTACTGTGAATATATGGTGGGCTCATACAATAAATCCTAGGAACCCGATTGATAGTATTGCTCATACCATGCCTATGTAGCCAAATGGCTCTTTTTTACCTGCATGGTAGGCTACTACGTGGGAGATGATTCCAAATCCTGGTAGGATGAGGATGTATACTTCTGGGTGACCGAAGAATCAGAAAAGGTGTTGATACAAGATTGGGTCTCCTCCCCCAGCAGGGTCGAAGAATGTGGTGTTTAGATTGCGATCTGTAAGGAGTATAGTGATTCCAGCAGCTAGAACTGGTAGGGATAGTAGAAGTAATACGGCTGTGATTAGGACGGATCAGACGAATAGTGGGGTTTGGTATTGTGATAGTGCAGGTGGTTTTATGTTGATGGCCGTGGTGATAAAGTTGATTGCCCCTAGAATGGAGGATACCCCTGCTAGGTGAAGGGAGAAGATAGCTAGGTCTACTGATGCTCCAGCATGGGCTAGGTTCCCAGCTAAAGGGGGGTAGACTGTTCAGCCCGTACCAGCACCTGCCTCTACTGTGGAGGAGGCTAATAGGAGGAGGAAGGATGGGGGAAGTAGTCAGAAGCTTATGTTGTTCATACGTGGAAAGGCCATGTCAGGGGCACCAATTATGAGGGGAACTAATCAGTTTCCAAACCCCCCAATCATGATTGGTATTACCATGAAGAAGATTATTACGAAGGCATGGGCTGTGACGACTACATTGTAGATTTGGTCGTCTCCTAGGAGGGTCCCCGGTTGACCAAGCTCTGCGCGAATAAGTAGGCTTAGGGCGGTGCCGACTATGCCCGCCCATGCGCCGAAGATTAGGTAGAGGGTGCCAATGTCTTTGTGGTTGGTTGAGAAGAGTCATCGATTTAAGGTCACAGGTAAGCTGGTAAGATGGCTGAATGTTTAAGCGTTAGGCTGTAGTCCTTTTTACAGGGGTTTAATTCCCCTTCTTATCGACTCTGTAGTGAAGTTCATGTTGAGTTGCAAGCTCATTGATATGTGCTTGAAGCACATCAGAGTCTTTTAGGCAGAGGCCTGTTGGTTTAGGCACCTAGCTGTTAACTAGGAGCATTGTGGGATCGAAGCTCACCTGTCTAGAGAGACCCTAGCTTAATGAAAGCATCTGAGTTGCATTCAGGAGATGTAGGTTAGTGTCCTACGGATCTTAGCAGAAACTAAGAGGGTTTAACTCTTGTTTAAGGCTTTGAAGGCCTTTGGTTTAATATTATCCTAAGCTTCTTAAGTGATGGTGAGTATTATGGGGGCGAGGGGTAGTAGTGAGGTAGATAGTGGGGTGAGTATGGGGATTAGCGAATTGGTTGGGTTTTTAGTAGACCACTGTTTTATCTTGTTTGAGGGGTTGGGGGGAAGTGTGATTGTTGAACAGTATGCCAGGCGTAGGTAAAAAAATAGGCTTAGGAGTGATAGTAGGGAGATGGTTGTGGCTATTGTGGTTAGCTCTTGTTTAATGAGTTCTTGGATGATGAGTCATTTGGGTAGGAAGCCTGTTAGTGGGGGGAGGCCTGCTAGTGATAGTAGTGTCAGTATAAGGGTCGTGCTTAGTATGGGGGTTTTGGTTCAAGAGGCTATTAATGTTGGGAGGTTTAAGGTGTTGGTTGTGTTTATAGTGAGAAAGATGGAGACTGTTATTAAGGTGTAAATGTAGAAAGCTAGTAGGGTTAGTTTTGGGTTGTAGATAATAATGATGGTTATTCAACCAATGTGAGAGATGGATGAGAAGGCTATGATTTTTCGGGTTTGTGTTTGGTTTAGTCCTATTCAACCACCTAGGGCAATGGATATGATGGATATAGAGGCAAGTAGTGTGGGGTTTAGTGAGTGGGATGTGATGAGTAGGATGGTGGTTGGTGGGAGTTTTATTACTGTTGAGAGGAGTAGAGCTGTGATAAGGGATGATCCTTGAAGTACCTCTGGGAATCAGAAGTGGAAGGGGGTTAGACCTAGTTTGATAGCAATTGCAGCTGTTAGCAGGAGGCATGATGGGGGGTAGGAGAGTTGGGTGATGTCTCATTGCCCAGTGCACCATGCGTTAGTTATGCCTGAGAAGAGTAGTAGTGTAGAGGCAGCTGCTTGTACGAGGAAGTATTTAGTTGTAGCTTCGATAGCTCGTGGGTGGTGGGATTTTGAAATTAGGGGGATAATTGATAGGGTGTTGATTTCTAGTCCAATTCAAGCTGCTATTCAGTGGCTACTTGTGATTGTGATCGTTGTTCCTAGGAGGATGCTTGAGGCAGAGATTAGTTTTGCGAGGGGGGTTATTAGTAGGGGAGGGAGTTGAACCATCATTTTCGGGGTATGGGCCCGATAGCTTTGTTAGCTGACCTTACTAGGAAATAATATAAGGGAAGTATGGAGGGTTTTGATTCCTCCTGTGTAGGTTCGATTCCTGCTTTTCTAAGTGTTAGGAAATGAGAGGGTTGGTGTACCTCTATGTTCACTTTATCATAGTGACCCTTGACATTCAGGCACATTTCCTTAGGTAAGGAGGTAGGCCCGCGTAAGAGATTGGTATGCTGGTGTGTCAAAGGTGAAGGGATAGTGTTAGTGGGAGGAAGTTTTTTCAAAGTAGGTGCATGAGTTGGTCGTATCGGAATCGTGGGTAGGAGGCTCGGATTCATAGGAAGCTTGAGGAGAGGAGTAGGGTTTTTGTGGCCAGGATGAGTGGGAAAAATTCTAGGGGTGGGTTGAGTGCGCTTGGGCTTAGGAATAGGAGGCTTGTTAGTGTGTTTATTAGTATGATGTTTGCATATTCAGCCAGGAAGAATAGAGCAAATGGCCCTGCAGAGTATTCTACGTTGAAACCTGATACAAGTTCTGACTCCCCTTCTGTGAGGTCAAATGGAGAGCGGTTTGTTTCAGCTAGCGTTGAGATGTACCATATTATTGCTAGAGGTCAGGAGGAGAATATTAGGTATAGGGGTTCTTGTGTGGTGATGAGGGCGGTTAGGGTGTAGTTTCCGCTTAGTATGACCACGGATAGGAGAATGATGGCTAAAGTTACTTCGTAGGAGATAGTTTGTGACACTGCTCGCAGTGCGCCAATTAGGGCGTACTTTGAGTTTGAGGCCCACCCTGATCATAGGATTGAGTAAACTGCTAGGCTAGATATTGCTAGGAGGAAGAGAAATCCAAGGTTTAGGTCTACGAGAGAGAAGGGGAGAGGGAGGGGGGCTCAAATTGTTAATGCAAGGAGGAGGGCGAGTATTGGGGTTGTGAGGAATAGAAGGGGGGAAGAGGTGGAGGGGCGGATTGGTTCTTTGATAAATAGCTTGACACCATCAGCGACGGGTTGAAGTAGTCCGAATGGACCAACGATATTTGGGCCTTTTCGGGATTGTATATAGCTTAGGACCTTTCGTTCAACGAGTGTTAGGAATGCCACGGCAATTAGAATGGGGATTATGTAAGCTAGTGTTATGATAAGGTGGATGGGAGGGGTGCTTGGTCAGGTCATGGTAGGAGCTAGAGAGAGGATTTGAACCTCTGAGGTAAAGGGTTTAAGTCTTTTGCATTTGCCAGGCTCTGCTACACTAGCAACCTTTTTCGTTGGGGTAGTGGGGGTGATCCTTTGGTGATTAAGTGGGGGGCATCACTGGGGGAGGGGGCGTGCTTGGAGTATTGGCCCCACCTTTCCGGTCCTTTCGTACTGGGGAAGGTTGGTCATAGATAGAAACCGACCTGGATTGCTCCGGTCTGAACTCAGATCACGTAGGACTGTTAATCGTTGAACAAACGAACCCTTAGTAGCGGCTGCACCACTAGGATGTCCTGATCCAACATCGAGGTCGTAAACCTCCTCGTCGATAGGGGCTCTTGGAGGAGATTGCGCTGTTATCCCTGGGGTAGCTTGGTTCATTGATCAGATTTACTGGGTCTGGGTGCTGTTGGCACGTTGAGGGGTTGCTCTTAGTTAAGGGGTTTGGCCTTGTTTTTGGAGGGTCTGTTTTTCTCCAAGGTCGCCCCAACCTAAAAATGTTAGCCAGTGTCTTGGGTGGTGGGCCTGGGTGGGTTTGTGAGTTGGGTGGGGTGGCTACTGATTTTGAAGTTCCACAGGGTCTTCTCGTCTTATGCGTTTATCTCTGCTTTTGTACAGAAAGATCAGTTTCACCGATTGTCTACAGGAGACAGTTAAGACCTCGTTTAGCCGTTCATACAGGTCTCGATTTATGGGACAATTGATTGCGCTACCTTTGCACGGTTAGGATACCGCGGCCGTTAAACATGGTGTCACTGGGCAGGCATCACCTCCAATACTTGTTTGGCTGAAGGCTATGTTTTTGGTAAACAGTCGGGTCTTGGGTTTGCCGAGTTCCTTTTGTAGACTTTAATCACTCCAGTGTGCGCCCCTGAGTTGGATTGACAGGACATGTTCAATAGTGGGGGAGGGGGGGTGGTTATTATTGAGGTTTTGCTGTTAATGGTGTGTAGGCTGGCGCTTAGGGGGACATGGTGTCCTGGTTACTCGTTCTAGCATTGATTCATCTATTGTCATAGGTTAGCTTGCTATGAATGTAGGGAGTCGCATTAGTTTTTGGGATTTTTTAGTTGATGGAGCTTTGACGCAATCTTTAGGGATGGCTGCTTTAAGGCCCACGGGGTTGGGTGTATGGGGGTTATCCGCTGGTGGAGGTTGTGTCCTTTTTTAAAGGGGCTGTACCCCCTTTAAGTAGCCCTTAGCTGTTACATTTGAGTTAGGCTTGTCTGGGGGATAGAGGTTAAGGGAGAACTTAGATTCATTTTGCAGGCAACCAGCTATCACCCAGCTCGGTTGGCTTTTCACCGCTACTAACAAGTCATCCCACTCTTTTGCAACAGAGACGGGTTAGCTCGTGACAGTTGCTTGTGAGTAGCTCGCTTGGGTTTCGGGGTGGCAGGCTTAAGTTCACTTTGCCTGGTTGTTCTTGCTAGATCATGATGCAAAAGGTACAAGGGGTTATCTTTGCTATGTAGTGCTTGGTTTTCATTGTTATTTCACCTTTCCCTTACGGTACTGTCTCTATGGCGTCCAGGTCGTACTTTTCTATCACCTATACTGAGTTGGGGGTAATGTTTTAGTTGGGTAGAAGTAGTGGATTTTTGATTGTGGTTGGTGGAGCTAGGGTGGGCTTTCAGGGTGATCTGGGGTGGCAGATATCTTTCAGGTGTAAGCTGAATGCTTTGTGTTGTAGCTACGCCCTGATGTGCTAAGTGCACCTTCCGGTACACTTACCTTGTTACGACTTACCTCGTCTTTGGTGGTTGGTGTGATATTAGTTAGTGTGCTTGGGGTTTGTGAGGAGGGTGACGGGCGGTGTGTACGTGCTCTAGGACCGGTTTAAAGAAGGCTCAATTGTCCTGCTTTACTGCTAAATCCGCCTTCTGGGGGTAGGTTTCAGGCCCCCTTTCGTTGGGTTTTCTATTTTAGAAAATGTAGCCCATTTCTTCCACTTCATAGGCTATACCTTGACCTGTCTTATTAGTGGCTGTGGGCTGTTGGGCTCACTGCTGTGCTCTCATGAGGTGGGCTGGCGACGGCGGTATATAGGCTGTTTTGGCAAGGAGTGGTCGGGTGGATCGTGGGTTATCGATTATAGAACAGGCTCCTCTAGGTGGGTTTAGAGCACCGCCAAGTCCTTAGAGTTTTAAGCGTTTGTGCTCGTAGTTCTCAGGCGAATGCTTGTGTTTGGGGGCATTAAGATTTAGGGCCGGGCATAGTGGGGTATCTAATCCCAGTTTGTGTCCTGGCTTTAGTGGGGTGGAGTGGATCGGGGGTGTTAAGATCGTCTTCAGGTTGGACTTAGGGGTGTCTTGGGCTTATGACGGCTTGGACAGGGTTTGATCTTAGTTTGGTATGATAGTTTGAGCCCACTCTTTACGCCGTGTATGGTTAACTTGGGTTTCTTGTATGACCGCGGTGGCTGGCACAAGATTTACCAACCCTGGTTGCTCTAACTAAGTCAGGCTTTCGCTTATTGCTTAAGGTTAATTACTGCTGAGTACCCGTGGGGGTGTGGCGGGGCGGGGCGTTTTAGGCCACGGTGGGTGGGTGTGCCTGATGCCTGCTCCCTGTACCTTGGTAAGGGGTTTGGGGCGTTTACACTGGGACGCGGACACTTGCATGTATATGCTGAGCAAGAGTTAACGATAAGGTTAGGACTAAGTCTTTTGTCCTCGGGAGTGATGGTGTCCGTCTTGGCGTCTTCAGTGCCATGCTTTAGCTTGAGCTACAAGGAC